TGATTAATAATCCTGTTATACAGAAAAAGGTCGCTATCATGCCCTTTTCTGACGAATCATCTAATCCTACGATTTCATCCACTAATAAGGTTATCAAATAAATTGTAATTAAAATTGAAACAATAGAAAAGGATATATGAGTTAATATATGTTCGAAAGTCGAAAATATCATATTTTTATGTTTTTAAAGGAAAAAGGGGAGAGTACCTTAATTACGGAATGGAAATCGGGAATTGAATTACTTATCGGACTTATTGTATCTCTTTTAGAGGATCCCATGCCGCCACTCGGACTCGAACCGAGATGCTCTAGCACTGCTTCCTAAGAGCAGCGTGTCTACCGATTTCACCATAGCGGCTTGTTCGAAATCATAATAACCTATTCATACTCAATCGTCGAGATTGAAGTAGTCAATTCATGTTTAGGAAAGATTCAAATTCATGAATACAAACTCGTTTAAATAGGTATTTGGACGTTCCATAATAGTCCTTATCATGTTTTATTTTAGGATGTCAGTTCTATTTAACTTAACAATAAGTTTTCGCGTAGTTTATCCTCTGTTGGAATAGAACTCTTGTAACTAGATAGTTCTTCCCTAGATAGAGGGAAAAACTATCTAGGGATAGAACTAAAAATAAAGCGTCCTTTCTCATTTTTTTTTAACAGAACAAAGTACCGTTTTTAGAATTTAAGAATTCTTAGTTAAATACCATAAAAGCAAAGAAAGTTCTATTTCCTATTGATGAGTTCAAAACATTAGGCTGTGAAAATTATATATATATATAACAAAAAATTAACTCATTTTTCGAGTCAGTTCCGATTCAGATTATTCCAATGTTTGATTATTTATTTGTCGGCACAAAAAAACTTTTTGAATTTCCGGTCGAAAGAGATTTCGATAATGAAAAAGCTTTTAACGCTGTCCAATATCCCTTCTTTTTCCAATCATTTTTACGAATACGCTTTTTTGACATAGAAGTACGTTTTTTTGGAACTGCCATTCAAAATTAAGAGATTACTCATTGCTATAGTTGGATGTGAAAGACATCTATCTATTATTTAAAACGAATCCTTATTTACTATTCATTATCTATCTATTTATTTTCTAGATGATACTACTGTCATAAAAAAAAATTATAGATATGTATATGTGAAAATCGCATAAAATATTACTATTTATTTTTGATTTATATTACATACAATACACTATCCGGACGAAAAAAGAATTCATACTAATACTAATTGATGCCTTTATATCCTCGTATTCAAATCTATATAGCTATCGTATCCAATGTACCATAGAAATCAAATTGGTTGAAGTTGATAAAATAGAAAATAAACAATACAAAAAGAAATAAACAATACAAAAAGAAAAGGATTCTTTTGTCTATTTTCGTCGTGCTATATTTGTAATAAAATGCATCGAAAAGTTTAAGAAACCAACCAAAACTAAAAAAAAAACTTTAATCTTTGTTTCTATTCTATTAATGGGTCAAGCTCGAAGAGAGAATACACCTAATTTTTTATTTTCAAATTTGAATGAGATTATTAGTCAATCTATTAAAATATAAATTCCTTGATACAAAAAAGTAAAAAGGTATTTTAGTAATTCCTTCTTTTAATTGACGGATATCATAGCGTCTCCTATAAACATAAATATATTTTATTGAAATGGAATGGAAGACAATAAATCAGTTCTACAATTCTACAATTAACCCGTTAATGATTCCGAATAAACTCATTAATAGGTTTTTTATTGGGTCAAGTTATTGACCTTAGTAGATCCTATGATTCATATCAGAATTAAGTACTTTTTTTGGTGCAATTCTTTATTCTTTCTCTATGGATATCAATTTTCGTAAAAAGAATTGAAATTTTCATTTTATATATCTGCATAAATATCTTACTTAATAATTAAGTATTAACTTTTCACTAGTAAGGTGATATAATTTGACCAATTGTAACTTCTTTATTTGAATATTTGAAGGATTTGGTAAAGAATCAGAATAATTAAGAATATAAAATTTAGGTCTTGCATATCTTGATTTTTTTATTGACTTCTTTCGAAAGAGATAAGATCTGGTGAATCGGAAACAATTAATTAAGAATAAAAAGGTTTTATTTTTTATGGAACATACATATCCATACGCATGGATCATACCTTTCGTTCCACTTCCAGTTCCTGTCTTAATAGGGGTGGGGCTTCTCCTTTTTCCGACGGCAACCAAAAATCTTCGTCGTATGTGGGCTTTTCCTAGTGTTTTATTATTAAGTATAGTTATGATTTTTTCGGCTGATCTGTCTATTCAGCAAATAAATAGCAATTCCATATATCAATATGTATGGTCTTGGACTATCAATAATGATTTTTCCTTAGAGTTCGGCCACTTGATCGACCCACTTACTTCTATTATGTTAATATTAATCACTACTGTTGGAATTATGGTTCTTATTTATAGTGATAATTATATGTCTCGTGATCAAGGATATTTAAGATTTT